GCTTAGATAGCTTACAAGTAGAGCATAGCACTGAAGATGCTAGGGTGACAATTAATGTCTCAAAGCAAGCCAGCGCCTCTAATACGAGCGCTGGCTTGCTAGTAATCGTAAAGAGATAACTATATGGGACGGAATCCATTTCATTTAGTAGAGTTTAGTCCTTGACCTTTAACTGGGTCGATAGGGGCATTATTTTTAACTTCTGGATTAGCTGGTTGATTTCATGGGTATGGTTATATTACTATGGTTATAGGTTTAATTTTAATTGCTATGACAATAGTACAGTGATGACGAGATGTGATTCGGGAGGCTACATTTCAAGGATATCACACAATTCAGGTGTCTAAGGGGCTTCGGTGAGGTATAATTCTTTTTATTGTGTCTGAAGTCTGTTTCTTTTTTGCTTTCTTCTGAGCATATTTTCATAGAAGGTTAGCACCAAGTCCTGAGTTAGGGTCTTGTTGACCTCCTATGGGGATTGTTCCTTTGAATCCATTTGAAGTTCCTCTTTTAAACACAGGTGTGTTGTTAGCTTCTGGAGTCACTGTAACATGGGCCCATCACAGTTTAATGGAGGGGGATAATCCTGGAGGATTACAAGGATTAATTGCTACAGTAGCACTTGGAGTGTATTTCACTTTTTTACAAGCTGGAGAATATTATGAAGCTTCGTTTACAATTGCCGATGGAGTGTACGGGTCTAGTTTTTTTGTAGCTACCGGATTTCATGGCTTGCATGTATTAATCGGGAGAACTTTCTTAATGGTTTGTCTTGCTCGAGTGTGACTACAACACTTTTCTACCGGTCACCATTTTGGGTTTGAAGCTGCTGCGTGATATTGACATTTTGTAGACGTAGTCTGACTTTTTTTATATCTCTCTATTTACTGATGAGGATGTTAAATTTCGATTAATCTTTAAGTAATCTTAGGTGACTGAGTTAAATAAGTGTTAGATTTTTAATCTAAAAACAGCAGATTTTGCTCCTAAGAGCCAGACTGGGTACTTTAAAATAAAAGATCTGATTTGCATTCAGAAAATAAGTATTTATACTTCCGGGTCAAATAAGAATTTGGGTATAAAAAGCGAGAAATTTGCATATGGTTTCGGCCCATATCTTGAGGGTGTAAGTCCTTCTTTATATTTATTTAAATGAAAGCCAAAGGAGAGGCACCTACCTGTTAACTAGGAGAATGTAATAAAATTTACTCATTTAGGTTTAGAATGTATTAAGTATTACGCCGGATGAACGGAAATCATTGATGTTGATTAATATGTGGCTAAAAGCCTCTGATACTAAAATGCTAGGTAGATTAATTAGAAGTTTTATCGCTATTGCTTTGTCTTGTGTAGTTATAGGTCTTGGCTGGGTTTTAGCTAAGCGGGCTATCTCAGATCGAGAGAAAAGTTCTCCTTTTGAGTGCGGGTTTGATCCTATTAAATCTGCACGTCTTCCTTTTTCTTTACGATTCTTTTTGCTTGCTATTATTTTTTTGATTTTCGATGTGGAGATTGTCCTCTTGTTTCCCATTTTAATTAGAATGACGAGGAGATTTTCTCTTGCCCTAATAATTGGGTTATTCGTATTTTTAATAATTTTAATTGTGGGGCTATTTCATGAGTGAAATGAGGGGTCGCTAGATTGAGCTCAGTAGATTAGAGGTACACGGAGAAAAAACTTGGAGTAAAACAGGGCTGCTAACTTTGTTTTGGGTAATTCGATTTTATCCTTTTTCTTATGTTTTCTGTTCTCCCTTTTAGTTATATATTTATAATGGTGATAGTTATGGGGACTCTTCTTTCTGTTTCTTCCTTTCATTGACTTAGAATTTGGGCAGGTTTAGAGATTAATTTAATTGGATTTCTACCCCTTTTAGTGTATCAGAAAAGGACTTCAGAGAGAGAATCGGCTGTAAAATATTTTATTGTTCAGGCCCTAGGATCTAGGATACTTATTTTTGGAAGGCTAATTGCTTTCAATATGTCTTTTACATGAGATCTGTATACAAACAGATTATCACATTCCGTTGGGCTTCTAGTTATTTTGAGAGGTTTGTGTATAAAACTTGGATTGTTTCCTTTTCACTATTGGTTGCCTAGGGTTATAGCAGGTCTTCCTTGGATTACCTGTTTGCTTTTGGCTACCTGACAAAAATTTGCTCCCTTATTCCTTTTCCTGTGTTTACTTGAATTAAGAGAGTCTTATATGTTAGTCTTATCTCTGTGCATTATTAGTGCAGGGTCTAGGATTGTGGGAGGAATTGGAGGTATAAATCAAACGCAGGTTCGTGCATTATTGGCATACTCATCTATTGGGCATTTAGGTTGAATAACTTTTGCCTTACTACACAGGGAGTGGTCAATAAAGTTTTATTTGCTTGTTTATGTTCTTGTCTCCTTGTTTATGTTTATTAGTTTATGGGGTGCAGATCTGGGGACTATAAAGGATATTAGAAGATTAAAAAACTTTAGTTTTGTGCAGATAAGAGTCATACTTTTTTTGTTGTCTTTAGGTGGTTTGCCTCCATTATTAGGCTTTGTTTCCAAGTGGTTAGTGATTTTGGTCAGGAGAGGAAACACTTTTCTTTCTGTCTTGTTTGTTCTTATTTTGGGCTCTTTAATAAGACTGTTTTATTACTTAAGTTTATTTTTCTCAGTGCTGTTAAGAAATATAAAAGAGAGAAACATGGGGGCCCTGATATTTGAAACAAAACAAAATAATGCTCTAGCTTTAGCTGTTTCATTTAATTTAGTTGGAGGGGTTATGATCGCTTTTAGTAACCTTTTTTATATTCTTTAAATGCGTTGATTATTTTCGACAAATCATAAAGACATTGGTACATTATATATTTTATTTGGAATATGATCAGGCTTAGTGGGTACTGCTTTAAGCCTCCTTATTCGAGCTGAATTAGGACAACCTGGGGCTTTATTAGGTGACGATCAGTTATACAATGTTATTGTTACAGCACATGCTTTTGTAATAATTTTTTTCTTGGTTATGCCCATGATAATCGGTGGGTTTGGTAATTGATTAGTTCCTTTAATATTAGGAGCTCCCGATATGGCTTTTCCTCGTTTAAATAATATAAGTTTTTGATTATTACCTCCTGCACTTTTATTGCTTCTTTCTTCAGCTGCAGTGGAGAGGGGGGTAGGGACTGGATGAACGGTGTATCCTCCGTTGGCCGGAAATCTGGCCCATGCTGGTGGTTCAGTAGACCTTGCAATTTTTTCTTTACATTTAGCTGGGGTTTCTTCTATTTTAGGGGCTGTAAACTTTATTACAACCATTATTAATATGCGTTGACGGGGTATACAGTTTGAACGACTTCCCCTTTTCGTATGGTCTGTAAAAATTACAGCGATCCTTCTTTTACTATCTCTTCCAGTGCTAGCAGGTGCTATTACAATGCTGTTAACAGATCGAAATTTTAATACTGCATTCTTTGATCCTGCAGGAGGAGGGGATCCTATTTTATATCAGCACTTATTTTGATTTTTTGGCCATCCAGAGGTGTATATTTTAATTCTTCCTGGCTTTGGAATGATTTCTCATATTGTTAGTCATTATTCTGCTAAAAAAGAGACTTTTGGTACTCTCGGGATAATTTATGCTATGTTAGCTATTGGGGTGCTAGGATTTATTGTGTGAGCTCATCATATGTTCACTGTAGGGATGGATGTAGATACTCGTGCATATTTTACAGCAGCTACTATAATTATTGCCGTGCCTACAGGAATCAAGGTTTTTAGTTGATTAGCTACAATTCATGGGGCGAAAATCAAATATGAAACACCTATACTATGAGCTTTAGGATTCATTTTCTTGTTTACTGTGGGGGGTTTAACTGGAATTGTGTTGTCTAATTCTTCTTTAGATATTATACTTCACGATACATATTATGTAGTTGCTCATTTCCACTATGTACTATCAATGGGGGCAGTTTTCGCCTTATTCGGTGCTTTTAACTACTGATTTCCGTTGCTAAGAGGGGTAACCTTACATTCTCGTTGAACTAAGGCTCATTTTTATATTATATTTATTGGGGTAAATGGGACTTTTTTCCCTCAACATTTTCTAGGTTTAAGCGGGATACCCCGTCGATATTCTGATTATCCGGATTGTTATACTAAATGAAATGTTATTTCCTCTATTGGATCGATAATCTCTTTTGTGGCTGTTCTTTATTTCATGGTCATTGTATGAGAAGCTCTGGTCTCTCAGCGAAGTGTAGTATGAAGAACTCACCTGAGAACTGCTTTAGAGTGGGATAATATTTTACCTGCAGATTTTCATAATGCCCCTGAAACCGGAGCGTTAGTTGCTTAGATTTTTATTTTTAACAAAAGCTTAGATAAGATATGGGTCTATGAGGACAATTAGGATTTCAAGACGCAGCAGCCCCTTTAATGGAAGAGTTGATTTTTTTTCACGATCATGCTATAATGATTTTGGTTATAATTATTAGCTTAGTTGGGTATGCTGCTTTGTCTTTAATGTTAAATAACTATACTTGTCGGTCGTTGGTTGAAGGGCAAGAAATTGAAACTATTTGAACAATTATCCCTGCAGTGATTTTGGTTTTTTTAGCTCTTCCTTCTCTTCGTTTATTATATTTATTAGATGAGGTTGGTAATTGTAGGTTAAGTGTAAAAACTATTGGTCATCAATGGTACTGAAGCTATGAATATTCAGATTTTCCTAGAATTGAATTTGATTCATATATAATTCCAACAAATGAGTTAGAACCTGGAGATTTTCGGCTATTAGAAGTTGATCATCGAATGGTTTTGCCAACTCAAACAGATATTCGAGTCTTAGTTACTTCTGCAGATGTAATTCATTCGTGAACTGTGCCCTCACTAGGGGTTAAAGTAGACGCTGTACCGGGTCGGCTAAATCAACTAGGTTTCTTTATTAAGTATCCTGGCGTATTTTATGGACAGTGTTCTGAAATCTGCGGAGCTAATCATTCTTTTATACCTATTGTGGTAGAAGCTATTCCTCTGAAAAATTTTATGGAGTGGGTTGTCAGCGTCTCTGAATAAAAAGTTAGTTAAACTATAATATAGGGTTGTCAGCCCTAAGTTACTAATAAGATTTAGTACTTTTTACATGCCACAGTTGTCTCCTTTAAATTGAATTTTATTGTTTGTTCTATTTTGATCTGCTGTTTTGTGTATATCCGTTTTGCTTTGATGATCTAGAAAAGTTTTTTTCCAAGGAAGACCTTCTTCTTCTAAAATTTTAAAGGAAAATAAATGAAATTGATAAATAAGAATGCTTGTTGATATTTTCTCTTCATTTGACGATAATAATCAGGTTTTTATATCTCTCTATATTTTAATGTGACTGTTTTCTTTAGTCACAATTGTGCTTTTTAGTTCTTCTTATTGAGCTATATCTCCTCGATGGGTTAGTGTAATTTGAGCTTTTAAAGAAACTGGGTCATCTCAGGTTTTTCGTTCTTACGGTATCAATATAGGAGGGTTTGTTAACGTTATTTCAGGACTCTTTCTTTTTCTTATTGTAATGAATCTTAGTGGTTTAATTCCTTATGTTTTTAGAACTACTAGACATCTTGCTATTTCTTTGTCATTAGGAATACCCCTGTGGCTTTCTTTGATTATTTCTGCTATTTTCTTTAACCCCAGTTCAGTAGTAGCAGGACTTCTTCCAATGGGGGCTCCTGCTCCTCTAAATCCTTTTTTGGTTATTATTGAAACTGTGAGAATCTTAGTTCGTCCTATTACACTTTCAGTTCGATTAACTGCTAATATAAGCGCGGGGCATATTGTCCTGACTTTAATTGGGAACTATCTAACAGCCAGTTTTTTTATGTCTTCTGTATTATCTATAGCTTTGCTTTTATGTATTCAAGTATTTTATACAATTTTTGAATTTGGTATTAGTCTGATTCAAGCTTATATTTTTTGTTTATTAATCACCCTTTATTCAGATGAACACCCTCATTAATTTAGGTAATATAAACTTTATTTTTAAGTTAATTTGTTGTAAAAGAATTTATTATTCATTTTTGGGGTATGAACCCAACAGCTTAAACTTTAGCTTATTTTACAGTTTGTTGAGGAGACTTAACTCCGTTAATAGATCTACAGTCTACCGCCTTCTTCTCAGCCATCAAACAAACACACCAGGATCATCTCCTTCCTTGATTTTGCAGGTCAATGTTTTTTATAAACTATAGTGCGCAAGGTTTAAAGGTATATCTTTATTTTAAGCTTTGAAGGCTTATAGTTTTATTAACTTAAAACCTTACCAGGAGGATACGATCCTCTCCTAAGAAATCAAAATTCTTTGTGCCCTAACACCGCTTTGTAATTTTTAAATCTATCTCTTTTAAATTATATTTAATCCTTCTGCTTGGAAGGCAGATGTACTGAGCATACTCAAGAGATATTTCTAATAAATTATTTTATTCCTTTAGAATGAAAATCTAACGTGCGTAATTACACCATAGAAACATTACATATATATATATTAATTAAGTATTTACTTGAATACCGAATATTATAAATGAAATTAGTCTCCAGATCAAGAATTTTATATAGATTAAAGCTTGGCTCTGACTTCAAGCATGATAAAGAACTAAAAAATACACATGGTTTTTATAGAAGGAGGCGAGGTGAAGAAAAAACATATAAATTATAAAAATTGATATCTGTTTCTTCTTTAAGATATTATAGAATTAGATAATATTTTGAAATGTCCCGCTAACACCAGTGCTGAAGGTTAAAAAAAAAGTGTAAGCTTGGGTTAATTTAGTTCACAAAATCTGGTTAACTTGGTGCCAGCATCCGCGGTTAAACCAAGAAGATTAAGTCATGCATTTTTGGTGAAAAGACAGTTAAGCAGCATAAAGAGTTTGTTTAATTATTATTGAGAAGTAAAATTCGCAAATAATCTAGAGATTTAATCAAAACTAAAAAGCTGAAGCTGTGACATCCTCGAGGGAAACTGGGATTAGATACCCCATTATTCTTGGATATAAAAAAATATGAATTTACCAGAGTACTATGGATTGATGACATTTAAAACTCAAAGAGCTTGGCGGTGTTTTAGACTCTTTAGGGGAACCTGTCTCATAATCGACAATCCACGTAAGACCTGACCTTTATTTGCTTTCAGTTTGTATACCGTCGTCGTCAGGTAACTTTTTAGAAGAAAGAAGTTAGCGATTGAGCTTCCAATAAGCTCTTACGTCAGATCAAGGTGCAGCCAACATAAAGGGGAGGATGGGTTACAATTATAAGAATCATAATTACGGAATGACCGTTTTGAATAGCAGTCCTGAAGGAGGACTTAAAAGTAAAATAAAATATTTAAATATATTGAATTGAGCTCTGAAACGTGCACACATCGCCCGTCGCTCTCGTTGAAAAACGAGATAAGTCGTAACATAGCAGGGGTAATGGAAATTGCCCCTAAATTAAAAACATAGTATAATATAAATACATTTCACTTACACTGAAAATATACTTAGATATAAGTTGTTTTTAGCATAAATACAATATAAATAATGTTTATTTCAATTAACTAAAAACATTGATAAACTTAGTAAAGGTGACAGAAACTTGTTTTATAAAATAAAAGTACTGAGAAGGAAATAATTTTAACGAACTTAGAGAAAGGTTAAACTCCTGTACCTTTTGCATCATGGTTTAGCTAGATTTAATTTTCCTAGGAAACTTCTCGAAATCTAATGGGCTATTTTTAACCGGTACTATTAGGTACCCTAAAAGTAATTGTGGCAAAAATTTTTTTAGAGTTAAAAATAGAAATGAAATTTTATCCGTATTAGATGATAGCTAGTTCTTTCTTAAAAGTATAGAAGTACTGTAAATTTCTTATGCTATAGAATATATAGTCTCTTGCATACATAGAAATTTAATCAGGTTTTTGAGGATAAGCTCAAAAACATCTTAGCTTGTATTTAAAATGTTAGATAGTTAAATTTAGGCTTGAAAATGGCCATAATATATGATTTTGTTATAATTTCATTGCTTTTGACAACATAGAATAAATTTACTTGTTATCAGGAAAGAAAGTTCTTAAACTTAAAGTAGAACTAAACGCATGCTAAAATGAGTATTAATTAACCTATATACTTTATAACAGTAAAAACATAAACTAAATAAAGTATTTTTGTTGTAAATTAATGAAAGGAACTCGGCAAAACTAAATTCCGCCTGTTTATCAAAAACATGGCTCCTTGTTTTCTTATATAGGGAGTCGGACCTGCTCGGTGAATATATTTTAACAGCCGCGGTACTCTGACCGTGCAAAGGTAGCATAATCATTTGCCTTATAATTGAAGGCTAGTATGAATGGTTTGACGAGAATTAAGCTGTCTCTTTTTAACTAAATATAACTTTATTAAGAGGTGAAGAAGCCTGTATTTTATTGAAAGACAAGAAGACCCTATCGAGCTTTAAAGAATTTAGTAGATTTACCATATATTAATAAAAAAGTAAAGCAACTAAATATTTTGGTTGGGGCGACTGAGGAACAAACAAAGCTTCCTTTATGCTAATTAAAACTTACAAGTATTGATCCAATTTATTTGATTAAAGAAATTAGTTACCGTAGGGATAACAGCATAATCTCCTTTGAGAGTTCTCATCGAAAAGGGGGTTTGTGACCTCGATGTTGGACCAGAATACCCAGAAGATGCAGCCGTCTTCAATGGTTGGTCTGTTCGACCATTAAAATTCTACGTGATCTGAGTTCAGACCGGCGTGAGCCAGGTCAGTTTCTATCTTCAATTTTTATAGTGGCCTTAGTACGAAAGGACCAGGCTACTGCAAAACAATTTGTAATCTTCTGATTAAATATAAATAACAATTAAGTTTTTAGCTATCAAATTAGCAAAGATTAATGCAATTGACTTAGGATCAATAGACATAGGTGGAATCCCTTTATTTGATATATAAAGATGGCAGAAAAAGTGCATTAGGTTTAAGCCCTAAATATGAAGATTAAATCTCTTCTCTTTATAATGTATCTTTCTGTAATTTCATGTTTATGCTCCTATGTTTGCGTTTTATTGGCTGTCGCTTTTTTTACCCTTTTAGAACGTAAGGGATTAAGCTATATACAGTTGCGTAAAGGGCCTAATAAAGTCGGTATTATAGGGCTTCCTCAACCTATTGCAGATGCAGCAAAGCTTTTGACTAAGGAAATTGCTAAACCAACTATGGCTAATTATTCCCCTTATTTTGTAGCACCCATTTTTAGCTTTATTCTAGCTTTATTATTATGGCAATTATACCCTAGCTTATATTCTTTAGGTTATTTTAAGTGAGGCATTCTTTTTTTCCTATGTGTTTCAGGTATAAATGTTTATGGGACATTGCTGGCCGGATGAGCTAGAAATTCTAAATACGCTTTGTTGGGAAGCCTCCGAGCAATTGCACAAACAATTTCATATGAAATTAGAATAGCCCTAATTTTGCTTTTTCCTTTGTTTTTGGTGGGAACTTTTAGTTTTATTGAAGTAAAAGAATCCCAGGAAATTATTTGATTAAGATTTTTAATAATCCCAGTTTCTTTAATTTGATTTGTAACTTGTGTTGCCGAAACTAATCGGGCTCCTTTTGATTTTGCTGAGGGAGAATCAGAATTAGTTTCTGGTTTTAATATTGAATATGGATCTGCCGGATTTGCTTTAATTTTTTTAGCAGAATATGCAAATATTTTAGTGATAAGACTATTTTCTGCCCTTCTTTTTTTTGGAGGGAGATCTATTTTCTTTATAGATAGTGATATCATATTTATGTTAAAAGTTTTATTTTTCGCATTCTTATTTATTTGAGTGCGGGGTAGATATCCTCGATTCCGATATGATTTGTTTAATAGGTCTAACTTGAAAAGGATTTTTACCAGCATCTTTATCTTGTTTATTAATGATTGCAATAGTAGCATCTTGTATTTATTATTAATACGTGGATCAACATTTCTTTGTGTCTCTCGAAAAATGTAGTTTAATCAAAACATTAGCATTGGAAGCTAGAGATTAGGTAACAATCCTACATTTCGAAATGACTGCTTTGATTATTTTTAGTATGGGGTTTTCTAGGTTTCTTCTCCTTCCTTTCATATCTCAACCCTTAAGCTTAGGATTAATTGTAATAACATCAACTCTTTTTATATGTGTAGCTAGTGCAATTACCTTATCTTCATGGTATGGTTATATTTTGTTTTTAATCTATGTTGGAGGTCTTTTAGTTATATTTGCTTATGTGGCTGCTCTTTCTCCAAATGTTTTATTTGGTAGAGGAACTCCATTAATTTTTTCCATAATTTCTTTTTTTGGCTTCCTAGCATTTTTATTCAACTTAAATCTTGTAGACCTTCCTCTTTTAAATTATGTTAGAGAAATGAGAAGATTTAGTTTCTTAAAAATCTATGGATCTGAAATAGTCTCCCCTCAAATGATTTCAATTCTTATCGGATTAGCTGTAATTTTACTAATTAATCTGATTGTCGTTGTAAAAATTTGTTACTATACACACACTTCTTTACGGCCTTTTAGAAGATAAGTTTATTAATGCGAAGACCTATTCGAAAGGTTCACCCAGTGTTAAAAGTCGTAAACGGCGCCTTTGTAGATCTACCAGCCCCATCTAATCTATCTGTCTGATGAAACTTCGGATCGCTTCTGGGACTATGTTTAGTAGTTCAAATTGCCACCGGATTATTTCTTGCTATACATTATACGGCACATGTAGACTTAGCCTTTAGTTCTGTTGTCCACATTAGACGAGATGTTACTTATGGTTGGTTATTGCGAGCGCTTCATGCCAATGGGGCTTCTTGATTTTTTATTTGTTTATATTTTCACATTGCCCGAGGTATGTACTACGGATCCTATCTTTATTTCCATGTTTGAAATGTAGGGGTTATCCTGTTATTTTTAATTATAGGAACAGCCTTTTTAGGGTATGTATTACCTTGAGGACAAATATCATTTTGAGGTGCAACTGTAATTACAAATTTGCTCTCCGCAGTTCCCTATATTGGAAAGATATTAGTAGAGTGAGTCTGAGGGGGATTTGCTGTAGATAATGCAACTCTTACGCGATTTTTTGCTCTTCACTTTTTACTTCCTTTTGCTGTTGCGGGTCTAGGAATTCTACACATATTATTTCTTCATGAGACAGGATCTAACAATCCGCTTGGGTTAAACAGAGATGGGGAAAAAGTTCCATTTCATTCTTATTATACTTTTAAAGATCTAGTGGGATTTTTAGTAGTTATATCCTTACTAACTATACTAGCCTTATTTTCTCCACAACTTCTTACAGACCCTGAAAATTTTATTCCTGCTAATCCTCTTGTTACCCCAGTGCACATTCAGCCAGAATGATATTTTCTTTTTGCTTATGCTATTCTTCGGTCTATTCCTAATAAATTGGGAGGAGTTCTCGGCTTGGCCGGATCTGTTGCTATTTTATTTATTTTACCTTTTACTCATCAAGGTAAATTTCGGTCAACTGCTTTTTACCCGCTAAATCAAATCTTATTCTGAACTTATATTGGGATCTTCTTTGTTTTAACTTGAATTGGAAGTTGTCCGGTAGAGGCCCCATATGAACAGATTGGTCAGATTTTTACAGGGCTGTATTTCATATATTTTATTATTAATCCCATAGTCCAGAAATTATGGGATAGTATTTTAGATTATTAAGACTCTAAAGTTGTTTCCTGGGGACAGTTTGTCTTGAAAACAAACTTTAAGTGTTCAATTCACTTGACAACTTAAAGCAATAAGAATATTCGTATTCACTTTTGGCTTACAAGACCAATGCTCTGGTTTAAGCTATTATTGCTTTATGAAATGAGTACATTTTATTTAACATTATTAAGTATATTTGGAATCTTAATAAGATTTCTTACTCTTTCTTTACAGTATAAGCATCTCTTAAGAATTCTTTTAAGACTTGAAGCTATTACAATAAGCCTTTTTATTATAATATTTTCAATATCTAATAATGTCATACTGAGAGGTCAAGCTTCCCTTATTCTTATTACTATAGGCGCGTGTGAAGCAAGACTAGGACTTGCTATTTTAGTTGCAATTATTCGAAGAGAAGGAAATGACTACGTATCTAGCTTTTCCACTTATAACTGCTAGCTTAATTATACTAGGATTTTCTCTTATGTTGTTACCTAAGCAATCTTCTTGATATCTTAAAATATGATCTCTTGCCTTAGGTAGTATGATTTCTTTAATTCACCTATTTACTCCGTTTTTCTCTTACGAAAGGATCAACTTAATGATGGCGCATGATTCTCTCTCTAATATTTTAATTTCCTTAACTTTATGAATCTCCCTTATAATAATATTAGCTAGACAAAATAGAGTAAAGATTAGCAAGAATAATCATCTGCTTTTCTCTTTTTTCTTGCTTTTATTAAATTTAATCTTAATTGTTACTTTTCTGGCTTCAAGAAGTCTTTTGTTTTATTTTATATTCGAAGCTTCTTTGATTCCAACTCTGCTTTTAATTTTAGGGTGAGGCTATCAACCTGAACGACTACAGGCTGGTATGTATATAATAATTTATACAGTTGCTGCGTCTCTCCCACTTCTTTTAACTATTCTTTGAGCATCTCAAGAACTTTTAACCAGAAAAATGCTCCTAAATAGTTTACTACGTAACTCAGTGGTTTCTCAAGAGAGAGTCTGGACTTGAAATATTTTAGTCATTTTAATCTTTAGGGCCTTTCTCGTAAAATTACCCATATTTATAGTACATTTGTGATTGCCAAAAGCTCATGTAGAGGCACCTGTTGCCGGATCAATAGTACTTGCTGCTATTTTACTTAAACTTGGGGGTTACGGGATCTTGCGTTTCTATCAATATCTTAACTTTTTTCCTTTAGAAAATCTAATTATTATTTTCTCTCTAGCAATTTGAGGTGGTGTGTTAACAAGAATTATTTGTTTTCGACAAATTGATCTAAAATCACTAATTGCTTATTCTTCAATTGGACACATATCTCTTATGCTGGCCGGAGTCTTCTCCAATTCCTCATGGGGATGAGCAGGAGCCTTAGTATTAATACTTTCTCATGGATTTTGCTCGTCAGCCCTTTTTGCCCTTGCAAACTATACATATGAAAAATCTCACACCCGGAGTCTATTCTTAAGAAAGGGAATACTTATACTACTTCCGTTATTAAGTATATGATGATTTTTCTTTTGTATTATGAACATAGCTGCTCCGCCAAGAGTTAATTTATTAGGGGAGATCTTGATCTTCCCATCTGTCATCTTCAGCTCAACATATTACTTTATTCCTTTGGGTTTAATAAGATTTTTAGCTGCTTTATATAGAATATATTTATTTACTTCTATCCAGCACGGAGGCAGACCTAAATTTGTAAAACCCTTCAATCAATTTAAACCGGCGGGATTTCTCTTACTTTTTCTCCACTGAATTCCTGGAAATTTTTTAATTTTAAAGAGAGAGTTGGTATTTATGTGAGTTTAAAGTCAAGTTAGTTTATTTAAAACATCAGCCTGTGGATTTGAAGATGAAAGTATTAATTTCACTTGACCATGTTTACAAAATTAAAATCTTCTTCTATTAGCTCACTTTTTTTACTCACCTATAGAGCTTTGCTCCTCCCGGTCACTATAATATTTGTTTTTAAAGAAACCACAATTATTATAGAATGAAGAATTATTCAAATCAGGTCTTGTATAATAACAATAATCCTTATTCTGGACCCCGTCAGTCTTAGTTTTAGTAATGTAGTCTGCCTTATTTCAGGCTGTGTCATACTCTTCTCATCTAGCTACATATCTCACGACCCTTTTCTCAAACGATTTACTTGGTTAGTAATGTTATTTGTTCTATCTATAAATCTTCTAGTATTTATTCCCAGCCTGCCTGCATTATTATTAGGATGAGATGGCTTAGGAATTGTTTCTTTTGTTCTTGTAATTTATTATCAAAACATAAAATCATTAGGAGCCGGAATATTAACAGTTTTAGCTAATCGAATTGGGGACGTAATAATTTTAATTTCTATTGGTCTACTAGTTTTACAAGGCCACTGAATAATCACTTCGATTTGAGATTTCTATTTAAGGACATGAATAGCTCTTACAATCACTTTAGCTGCAATAACAAAAAGAGCTCAGATTCCATTTTCAAGGTGACTTCCTGCAGCCATAGCTGCGCCCACTCCTGTATCAGCTCTTGTACATTCTTCAACCCTTGTCACTGCCGGAGTATTTCTAATTATTCGTTTTTTCCCTTTTTTAAGTTCTATTTCTGGATTTAAAACAGCCCTTTTGTTCATCTCTGTCTTAACTCTCCTAATAGCAGGGATTGGGGCAAACTATGAAAATGACCTAAAAAAAGTTATTGCGCTATCTACTCTAAGACAGCTCGGAGTAATAATAATAAGATTGGGCATAGGAATACCCTATCTCGCTCTATTTCATCTATATACTCATGCCTTATTTAAGGCTCTTTTATTTCTTTGTGCCGGTATAATTATCCATAATAGTTCTAATACTCAAGACATTCGACACATAGGACTTCTATTTTCTCAGGCCCCCCTCACAGTAGGATGTATAAACGTTGCAAACCTGGCTTTATGCGGAGCCCCCTTTTTAAGGGGTTTCTACTCTAAGGATCTCATTTTGGAATTTTCTTTACACAGTCCCACTAACTTGCTAATAGTTTTATTAATTTTTTTAGCAACGGGAATAACTGCTGCTTACTCTCTTCGACTTTCCTTTTGTTCTCTTTGAGGTGCAATAAAAAACTCCCCCTACCACGGAAAACAAGAAGCAGATCCGTATGTAAATTGGGCTACAACTACCCTTAGACTAGCAGCTATTGGAGCAGGCCTTTATTTCCAAAACATTTTTTTAAGGTTTAATCCTACTCCTTTTGTTTTACCTTTCCTGCACAAAATATTAACCATGACAGTAATTCTTTTAGGTTTATTTAGGGCCTCTATCTTATGGGATTCAAGCCACACCCCAACCAAAATAAATAAGATCAAATTCTTTTTCTCTACAATATGATTTTTAGCCCCAATCTCAGCTCAACCAGTAACTAAATTTTCCATAATACTAGGAACAAATATAATGAAATCTATCGACATAGGCTGACTAGAGATTTTAGGAGGACAAGGATCCGCTCAAGTTACTAGAAATTTATCAACTATCAACCAAAAACTCCAGATTAAAACCTTCAATTTCTTTATCGCCTTAATACTATTTGCCCTCATTATTTTTATTCAAGTTTA